TAACCTTGGACCAATCAATCGAATGTTGATTAATACGTAATCGATCGAACACCACTTGAAAACGGTTCTTCTGTTCAGAAACGAAATGCTCCAAATGCTCCTGGAAATTCTTGCTCCCATTGGACCATTTGTATCTATATGCATTAGGATCCCGATTCATGGATCTCTCGGTTCGAGAAATCAGAGGATCGAACCATTTCTTCTGACTCTTTTTCACATTCGATAAATGTTGGTTGATCATATATTTCATTATAGTTATATGATTCAGAGTATCATTTCCTATTTGATCCCTTTGAATTCCATATTCGAAGTTGCGATCGGATCTATTCATGAAAAAGAATCTATTCGATAGATTTCTTATGTACCCATAGGTGCTATATTGGATTTGAATCAGATTTCGGATCAATCTATATTGATTGACTGCCTCCATTATGTTGTTGCTAGCAAATACCACTATTTTGGGTTTTGGATCTTCCAAACCATTCCTGCAGGAGATCCGGACCCATTTTTTTCTGATCCTTCGATAAAAAGATTCATTCTCTTCATCAAAAATATGAGGTAGAACCAATAAAGAGTTCTTTTTCGATTCATCCCTGGAGTTGAATACCTCATTCAAGAATTTTTTTTGATCCAACCCGTAGGAATCCATAGAAAAAGCAAATCCCTTATGATACACCGGATCAGGCTCGGTTATTGATAGAGTGAATAGATCTGCCATTTCTTGAAATCTCTCTTCTGATTCAAAATCGTGGTGCAACGTGTATCTCCCTTTGTTCCGGTCATGGAATAGATGGAATAAATCACAAAATGGGTTTTTGTTCAAGAATGAGATCTTATTAGAACTGTCCATATCCGGTTCATCCTTCGGAACCATATCACATCCCCGATCTGATGAAATAGGATGAATTGAGACGGTATTTTGTAAATACGTAATTATCTTGAATATATCAACCATTTCTTTCTTTTCCGATCGCCTGGAAGGGACAAAAGAAAAAACATCTTGTTGTTTCTTCAACAATTTCTGATCTCTAGTGAACCTCTCAGTAGCATTCGAAACCAGATGAAGTTCTGACCATCTGTCGGAGAAAAAAGAACGAATTGATCTTGTAGGATTCCCAAGAAATTCTTCGATTTTTTCCGGAAACAGATGATTATTCATCTGCTTTTCACGTTCCGTGAATAGCCGGGACATTGAGGAATATCCAGAAGGGTATTTCGGGAATCGATCTGATTCTATCTCTGTTCGTTCCGTTTGAAGAGAGGAAGGATCCCAAAGAATCAATCTTTCTTTTAGTTGCTGAATCTCTGTTTGATTGATCAATGTGTGATATTCCGAATCCTCATTACTAATGGAATCGAAATTATCTCTGGATTGATCAGAAGATCCTTTCAATTGGCTAGAATCCGTTACTTGAACGAAAATAGATCTTGTGGAATCATATTGAATATTTGACGATACATTCCGTACCTTGCTAAAAAACCGATCCTTGTTTACCAACCACATATTGTCTAACCAAATCCAATTCTCTCTCGATACGTTCCTCAAAAAATCCGATTCGTGCTGATTCTTCCCCCAACTAACGAAGAGATCTTGGTGGAATTGCCACATATGAAATTGAGCACAATTTTGCAAAGAAATATCCCACTTGTTTCTCGAGAAGAGATGGGAAACATGCTCAATATCATTTGATGGAATAGTTGCCTCAGCTCCTTGTTGTTTGAGGAAACCCTCCACTTCAATTGGTCTTTTTTCACGAAAAGCAGACATGAGATAACAAATCAAGTGTTTCGCTAAGATTTCGAATAGCTGTCCCGAATTCAAATTGATTATGTTTCGCTTCTTCCTCGGAGAAACACGATCAAACAATTCCCAACCATGGTCCTTGCGGATCGGATCATCCATATAGGATACAAAAAGAAACTCCAGATATTTGATATCTTTCTCTTTGAATGAGATCTCAATTCCAGCTACTGTTTCATTAGATATCTTACAACTAGAATCCCTCTTTTTTCCGATCCAGTTCCTCCACCACCGCGAACCCCAGTTAGATTCAGGCATGATACACTTTTTAGTTATTGGGAGGACCCAAGTACTCTCTTTCGGATCCATGAAACAACTCTCAGAGATCTTTTTCCCTTTTGGAAGATACAGGAGCGAAACAATCAACCTATTGATATTGGGAGACCAAAAAGATTCTTCCAATGTATCATTTCTGGGTCCAATGGAATTCATAGGTATAGGAAGAAGCCCCATCAAATAGAGATTTTTTCTTTCGACCATATTTCGATTGTTAATACGATATATAAGGACCGCTACTACAAGCAGTACTACACCTTTGATCGTGAAAGTGAAATATCGATTGCTTGTTGAACCCTGTGAATCACGTGAAAGCAGGACACTCCAAGTTTGGGGGCCAAGGAGTTTCACAAAACGTTCTTGGTGGAAAAAAATGTGAGTGAAAGACACCACTGAATCGAATTTGGTCCATGAATCTAAGAAATAGCGAGAATTCTTGATCTCTCTCAATATCTCTCTCAATTCAAAAATACAGGATTTGAATTGATGCCGTTTCATTGATTTCTCCTAAACGAAAGATTATATTTCAATTGAAATCCACTTACACAAAGACAGCCCCCGTTGATGACGAGTCTCCGCGAAGCATCCATGGCTGAATGGTTAAAGCGCCCAACTCATAATTGGCAAATTCGTAGGTTCAATTCCTGCTGGATGCACGCGAATTGGAACGTTCAATAATAGAATTGGCTCCGTATCAACGGAATCTCATCATCCATAGATAACTAATTGGTATATTCATACTATAAGAATAAGATAGAAACGGTAGAAACGGTAAGAATTCTAATTCTTATAGATACTGGAACTCATAGGGAAGAAAATGGATTTATGGATGGAATCAAATATGCAGTATTTACAGAAAAAAGTATTCGGTTATTGGGGAACAATCAATATACTTCTAATGTCGAATCAGGATCAACTAGGACAGAAATAAAGCATTGGATCGAACTCTTCTTTGGTGTCAAGGTAGTAGCTATGAATAGCCATCGACTCCCGGGAAAGGGTAGAAGAATGGGACCTATTATGCGACATACAATGCATTACAGACGTATGATCATTACGCTTCAACCGGGTTATTCTATTCCACCTCTTATAGAGAAAAGAACTTAAATCAAAAAAAATAAATACTTAATAACATGGCCATACATTTATACAAAACTTCTACCCCTAGCACACGCAAAGGAGCCGTAGACAGTCAAGCGAAATCCAATCCACGAACAAATTTGATCTATGGACAGCATCGTTGTGGTAAAGGTCGTAATGCCAGAGGAATCATTACCGCAAGGCATAGAGGGGGAGGTCATAAGCGTCTATACCGTAAAATCGATTTTCGACGGAATGCAAAAGACATATCTGGTAGAATCGTAACCATAGAATACGACCCTAATCGAAATGCATACATTTGTCTCATACACTATGGGGATGGTGAGAAGAGATATATTTTACATCCCAGAGGGGCTATAATTGGAGATACCATTGTTTCTGGTACAGAAGTTCCTATATCAATGGGAAATGCCCTACCTTTGAGTGCGGTTTGAACTATTGATTTACGTAATTGGAAGTAACCAATTAGGTTTACGACAAAACCTAGAAATCGATCACTGATCCAATTTGAGTACCTCTACGGGATAGACCTCAACAGAAAACTGAAGAGTAACGGCAGCAGGTGATTGAGTTCAGTGGTTCCTCATATAAAATTATTGACTCTAGAGATATGGTAATATGGAGAAGACAAAATTGTTTGAAGCACGGATAGAACCGGAAGCGCCCCTTGTTTCAAAGAGAGGAGGATGGGTTATTCACATTTCATTTGATGGTCAGAGGCGAATTGAAAGCTAAGCAGTGGTAATTCTAAAGATCCCCCGGGGGAAAAATAGAGATGTCTCCTACGTTACCCGTAATATGTGGAATGGAAGTATCGACGTAATTTCATAGAGTCATTCGGTCTGAGTGCTACATGAAGAACATAAGCCAGATGACGGAATGGGGAGACCTAGGATGTAGAAGATCGTAGCATGAGTGATTCGGCAGATTTGGATTCCTATATATCCACTCATGTGGTACTTCATCATACGATTCATATAAGATCCATCTGTCTAGATATCATCATCTACATCCAGAAAGCCGTATGCTTTGGAAGAAGCTTGTACAGTTTGGGAAGGGGTTTTGATTGATCAAAAAGAAGAATCTACTTCAACCGATATGCCCTTAGGCACGGCCATACATAACATAGAAATAACACTTGGAAAGGGTGGACAATTAGCTAGAGCAGCAGGTGCTGTAGCGAAACTGATTGCAAAAGAGGGTAAATCGGCCACATTAAGATTACCATCTGGAGAGGTTCGTTTGATATCCAAAAACTGCTCAGCAACAGTCGGACAAGTGGGTAATGTCGGGGCGAACCAGAAAAGTTTGGGTAGAGCCGGATCTAAATGTTGGCTAGGTAAGCGTCCTGTAGTAAGAGGAGTAGTTATGAACCCTGTAGACCATCCCCATGGAGGTGGTGAAGGGAGGGCCCCGATTGGTAGAAAAAAACCCACAACTCCTTGGGGTTATCCCGCGCTTGGAAGAAGGAGTAGGAAAAGGAATAAATATAGTGATATTTTTATTCTTCGTCGCCGTAAATAGAAAGAGAAAGAAAAAATAATGAATGATGTGAAATTCAATCAAATTGGTTTTTTCGTCTTCACAAAATGAAAAAATGAAAAGAAGGGGGAGTAATCACTTGTGGCCCGTTCATCTAAAAAAAATCCTTTTGTGGCTAATCACTTATTAAGTAAAATTGAGAAGCTAAACAAGGCAGAGGAAAGAAGTATAATAGTAACTTGGTCCCGAGCATCCACCATTATATTTGCAATGGTCGGTCATACAATTGCTGTTCATAACGGAAAGGAGCATTTACCTATTTATATAACGGAGCGTATGGTGGGTCACAAATTGGGAGAATTCGCGCCTACTCTGACTTTCCGGGGACACGCGAGAAACGATAATAGATCTCGGCGATAATGATAATATTAATATAGTTAATGTGTGCTCTCATGATTTATTCTTATTTTTATTGGTGTGTGTGAGGTAAAACCCTATGACTATGATAAAGAAGACCTCGGGTACAGAAATACGAGCTTTAGCTCGACATATAGGTATGTCTGCTCAAAAAGCACGAAGGGTAATTGATCAAATTCGCGGTTGCTCCTATGAGCAAACACTTATGATACTGGAACTCATGCCTTATCGAGCATGTTACCCCATTTTCAAATTAGTTTATTCCGCAGCAGCAAATGCTAGTCACAATAGGGGTTTGAAAGAAGCTGATTTATTTATTAGTAAAGCCGAAGTCAACGAAGGTGTTATCGTCAAAAGGTTAAAACCGCGAGCTCGGGGACGTAGTTACCCAATAAAAAGACCCACCTGTCATATAACTATTGTATTGAGCGAAAGACCTAACTTCAATTTTAAAAATATTTGATTTTCAAAACATGACTTTTAGTTTAGAAAGAGAATATTGGTAGGTAGATATGGGACAGAAAATAAATCCACTTGGTTTCAGACTTGGTACAACCCAAAGTCATCGTTCCTTTTGGTTCGCACAACCAAAAAATTATTCCAAAGGTCTCCAGGAAGATGAAAAAATACGGGATTGTATCAAGAATTATGTACAAAAACATATGAGAATATCCTCAGGTTTTGAAGGAATTGCACGTATAGATATTAAAAAAAGAATCGATTTGATCCAAGTCATAATTCATATCGGATTCGCCAATATGTTAATAGAGGGTCGAGCCCGAGGAATCGAAGAATTACAGACTAATGTACAAAAAAGCTTTCATTCTGTGAACCGAAGACTAAACATTGCTATCGCAAGAGTTGCAAGACCTTACGGGCAACCTAATATTCTTGCAGAATATATCGCTCTGCAATTAAAGAATAGAGTTTCCTTTAGAAAGGCAATGAAAAAAGCTATTGAATTAGCTGAACAAGCGGATGCAAAGGGAATTCAGGTACAAATTGCAGGACGTCTCAATGGAAACGAAATTGCCCGCGTTGAATGGATTAGAGAAGGTAGGGTTCCCCTACAGACCATTCGAGTGAAAATTGATTATTGTTCCTATCCAGTTCGAACTATCTATGGAGTATTAGGGATAAAAATTTGGATATTTTTGGATGAAGAGTAATGGCTCCTTTTCTTGCGATTCTATTCATGGATACTTATCCATGGACAGGGCAAAAAACTCAATTGAGTTTAGGTCTTTTTCCGTTTAGTCAAAACGGATCAATTATATATGTTTGAATAACAATTCGATTTACCACTTTGATATGATAGAATTGCTATGCTTAGTGTGTGACTCGTTGGGACTAAAAGAAAGAATTGGACCCTACCTAATATAAATATAAATTAATAACCAGCTCATTGCTTCGTATTCTCAAGATCCAAGGAATCGGTCATTATATGAGATAATAATCATATATTTGTAGCAACTGAAATCCTTTTTCAATAAAGTAAAAATGAATCTTGATTGATTGTGTAAGTTGTGAAACCAAAATAGAGGGATGCGGATGAATGGAAGGATGAGAGAAAGGGAGAAGGGGAAAAGAAATGATATATTATTCCAATATGTATGGTCTATGAATCATCTCAGAAAGGGCAATGTGATAAGGCATCATATACTATAATATAATTCAATTCATCTATAATTTAGATAGATTTCATAGAAAAAAAAATAAAGAGCATTGAGTCGATAGAGACTGAGTAGATTGACTCAGGGACAGATTAAATTAGAAGCTCCATTGCAGAATTCAGACCTCGACATTAATGGAGGAGAAGCTATGGGAACGACGGAACCTGTGACTGCGGAGGATTCGATTGAAAACGAATCCTAATGATTCACTGGACGGGATGGCGGAACGCGCCGGGAACGAACTGATTTCTTCGAAGAGGTTATGGAGCGACCCTACGAATAAAGCAGATAAATATAAAAGAGTAAATATTCGCCCGCGAAATTTCATCCATTAAATAATCCTAATATTATTTATTGTTTATTTATCGTTTCATTCGCGAGGAGCTGGATGAGAAGAAACTCTCATGTCCGGTTCTGTAGTAGAGATGGAATTGAGACACTACCATCAACTATAACCCCAAAAGAACCAGGTTTCGTAAACAACATAGAGGAAGAATGAAAGGAGTATCTTATCGGGGCAATCGTATTTGTTTCGGTAAATATGCGCTTCAGGCACTTGAACCCGCTTGGATCACATCTAGACAAATAGAAGCAGGGCGCCGCGCAATGACACGATATGCCCGTCGTGGCGGAAAAATATGGGTACGTATATTCCCCGACAAACCCGTTACACTAAGACCCGCGGAAACACGTATGGGTTCGGGGAAGGGATCTCCTGAATATTGGGTATCCGTCGTTAAACCGGATCGAATACTTTATGAAATGGGCGGAGTATCAGAAACCGTAGCCAGAGCCGCTATGGAAATAGCGGCGCGCAAAATGCCTATACGAACAAAATTCGTTATTGCGGAATAGGGATATCGGACCAAAGGGATATTTATGAATGATGAAAAATATAATCTATAATCGCTGGTTTACTTATTTCTGGACAGAAAATTTTCTTTTCCCCCTCGCCTCTTGCATTGAAAGAACTCAAATAAAAGAAAGATGATTCAACCTCAGACCTTTTTGAATGTAGCGGACAACAGCGGAGCTCGAAAATTGATGTGTATTCGAATCATAGGAGCTAGTAATTACCGATATGCTCATATCGGTGACGTTATTGTTGCTGTAATCAAAGAAGCAGTGCCAAATATGCCCCTGGAAAGATCAGAAGTAATCAGAGCTGTAATTGTACGTACATGTAAAGAACTCAAGCGCGACAACGGTATGATAATCCGGTATGATGACAATGCAGCAGTTGTCATTGATCAAGAAGGAAATCCAAAAGGCACCCGAGTTTTTGGTTCGATTGCTCGTGAATTGAGACAGTTAAATTTCACTAAGATAGTCTCATTAGCTCCCGAAGTATTATAAATAATGAACGCTAGTAGACGAGACAATGGGTAGTAGGGTCTTTGAAATGGATCAATTAGTAGATTATGTCTCAGGCATATACCTTTAATGAAAAATAAAAAAAGAAACATGTTGATTATATCAAAGCAAAAAAAAAAATGATAGTTCGTCATGGGTAGAGACACTATTGCCGATATAATAACTTATATAAGAAATGCTGACATGGATAAAAAAGGAACAGTTCGAATACCATCCACTAATATTACCGAAAACATTGTGAAAATACTTCTACGAGAGGGTTTTATCGAAAATGTTAGGAAGCACCGGGAAAACAACAAGGATTTCTTGGTTTTAACCCTACGACATAGAAGAAATAGGAAAAGAGCATATAGAAATATTTTAAAGCGTATCAGCAGACCAGGTCTGCGAATCTATTCCAACTCTCAACGAATTCCTAGGATTTCAGGCGGGATAGGGGTTGTAATTCTTTCTACTTCTAGGGGTATAATGACAGATCGAGAAGCTCGACTAGAAAGAATTGGAGGAGAAATTTTGTTTTATATATGGTGAGGTGATCCATCTGGTATACGAATTTGATACGTAACTTCCTATTTATGAAAAAGAGAGTAGAGGTGGGTTGTCTAATGTCACTCCTCCTACATTAGTTAATACTTCAAGGAGGTTACCTGGAATGAAAGAACAAAAATTGATCCATGAAGGTTTAATTACTGAATCACTTCCCAATGGCATGTTCTGGGTTCGCTTAGATAACGAAGACCTGGTTCTAGGTTATGTTTCAGGGCGGATACGACGTAGTTTTATACGAATACTACCAGGAGATAGAGTAAAAATAGAAGTCAGCCGTTATGATTCAACAAGGGGACGTATAATTTATAGACTTCGCAATAAAGATTCAAACGATTAGGTATTAAAATTTTCATGGGGATAAATTTTGAGGCTCAAACACTAACTTAAGGTGAATTCAAGAAAAGAGACTTATTTTCTTTCAAAGAGTAGATTCGGAATTAAGGAACAACAAATATGAAAATAAGAGCTTCTGTTCGTAAGATTTGTGAAAAATGTCGACTGATCCGTAGGCGAGGACGAATTATAGTAATTTGTTCTAATCCGAAACATAAACAGAGACAGGGATAATATTTATAAAAAAAAAGAACTTCACTTTCTAAGAGACCTAATGTACAAATAAATAAAGAATTTGTTTTCACATGAAATGGATATATCCGTATATCTCTGACTCATATTTATGAGACGACAAATAGAATATGTTATGAGACGACAAATAGAATATGACAAAACCTATACCAAGAATTGGTTCACGTAGAAATAGCCGTATTAGTTCACGTAAGAGTGGGTGTAGAACACCAATAGGAGTTATTCATGTTCAAGCGAGTTTCAACAATACTATTGTTACTGTTACAGACCCACAAGGTCGGGTCGTTTCTTGGTCTTCTGCGGGTACCTGTGGATTCAAGGGCACAAGAAGGGGTACCCCATTTGCTGCTCAAACCGCAGCAGGAAATGCTATTCGTGCGGTAGTAGACCAGGGTATGCAACGAGCAGAAGTCATGATAAAGGGTCCCGGTCTCGGGAGAGATGCAGCATTACGAGCGATTCGTAGAAGTGGTATACTATTAAATTTTGTACGTGACGTAACCCCTATGCCGCATAATGGATGTAGACCGCCAAAAAAAAGGCGCGTTTAGAAATAAAAACGGAAAAGATTCCAATCCAAGAGAAATAAATAATTAAATGATCTCATCAAATAATATTATATTAGTATGGTTCGAGAGGAAGTACCAGTATCCACTCGGACGCTACAGTGGAAGTGTGTTGAATCAAGAGCAGACAGCAAACGCCTTTATTATGGTCGTTTCGTTTTATCCCCACTTATGAA